GTTAATGTAGCTTAATATTCAAAGCAAGACACTGAAAATGTCTAGACGGGTGACTACACCCCATAAACACACAGGTTTGGTCCTGGCCTTTCTATTAGCTCTCAGTAAGACTACACATGCAAGCATCCACGGCCCTGTGAGAATGCCCTCCAGACTATAAAACAAGAGGAGCAAGTATCAAGCACGCACAAGCAGCTCAAAACACTTTGCTCAGCCACGCCCCCACGGGAAACAGCAGTGACTAACCTTTAGCAATAAACGAAAGTTCAACTAAGTTATACTGACACCCAGAGTCGGTCAATTTCGTGCCAGCCACCGCGGCCATACGATTGACTCAAGTTAATAGAGTCCGGCGTAAAGAGTGTTTAAGATTTACTATTAATAAAGCTAACCTGTAACTAAGTTGTAGAAAACCCTGGTTATGGTAAAATATCCTACGAAAGTGGCTCTATTATCCTGAACACACTATAGCTAAGGTACAAACTGGGATTAGATACCCCACTATGCTTAGCCCTAAACTTCAATAACTTAATTAACAAAATTATTCGCCAGAACACTACAAGCCACAGCTTGAAACTCAAAGGACCTGGCGGTGCTTTATATCCTTCTAGAGGAGCCTGTTCTGTAATCGATAAACCCCGATAAACCTCACCACCCCTTGCCCTCAGCCTGTATACCGCCATCTTCAGCAAACTCCCTAAAGATAGCATAGTAAGCAGAAGTATTATCATAAAAACGTTAGGTCAAGGTGCAGCCAATGGGGTGGGAGTAATGGGCTACATTTTCTAAATCAGAAAATCACACGACAGACTTTATGAAATTTAAAGTCCCAAGGTGGATTTAGCAGTAAATCAAGAATAGAGAGCTTGATTGAAATAAGGCCATTAAGCACGCACACACCGCCCGTCACCCTCCTCAAACATCACACTAATAGTGCACTAACAACAAACAACTATACGCTGATATAGAGGGGATAAGTCGTAACATGGTAAGCGTACTGGAAAGTGCGCTTGGATAAACCAAAGCGTAGCTTAAACTAAAGCATCCAGCTTACACCCGGAAGATATCGCAAATAACCGATCGCTCTGAGCTAACTCTAGCCCAAACCATAAACTATTATACTATCTAATTATACCAATTAAACCATTTACCCATTGCAAAAGTATAGGTGATAGAAATTGAACTTAGGCGCAATAGATATAGTACCGCAAGGGAAAGACAAATCTTCACAAAGCATAAAAAAGCAAAGATAAACCCTTCTACCTTTTGCATAATGAATTAACTAGAAATTATATTGTACAAAGAACTTAAACAATACCCCCCGAAACCAAGCGAGCTACCCACGGACAGCTAAAGAGCATACCCATCTATGTGGCAAAATAGTGGGAAGATCTGCGGGTAGGGGCGACAAACCTACCGAGCTTGGTGATAGCTGGTTATCCAAGACAGAATTTCAGTTCAACTTTAAATTTACTCACAGAACTCCTAATCCTCCCGTAAATTTAATAGTTACTCTAAAGAGGGACAGCTCTTTAGACTATAGGAAACAACCTTATATAGAGAGTAAAACACCTAACTACTACAGTAGGCTTTAAAGCAGCCACCAATTAAGAAAGCGTTCAAGCTCAACACCCTTACTCCCCTAATCCCACCCATTTTACTGAACTCCTATTATATATTGGATTAATCTATTTCCAAATAGAGGCAATAATGTTAGTATAAGTAACATGAAATTATTCTCCTTGCATAAGCTTATCCCAGACCGGAATTACCACTGCTAGTTAACAGCCAAATCACCTTATTCCACAACTTCATCTGCCCATTATCCCAACTGTTAACCCAACACAGGCATGCTATTCAGGAAAGATTAAAAAAAGTAAAAGGAACTCGGCAAACTCTACCCCCGCCTGTTTACCAAAAACATCACCTCTAGCATAAACAGTATTAGAGGCACTGCCTGCCCAGTGACACATGTTCAACGGCCGCGGTACCCTGACCGTGCAAAGGTAGCATAATCACTTGTTCTCTAAATAAGGACTTGTATGAACGGCCACACGAGGGTTTAACTGTCTCTTACTTTTAATCAGTGAAATTGACCTATCCGTGAAGAGGCGGATATACTTAAATAAGACGAGAAGACCCTATGGAGCTTTAATTTAATAGTACAAACCAGTAGCTTAAAAACCCACAGGCATTAAATTACAGTCCATGTACTATAAATTTCGGTTGGGGTGACCTCGGAGCATAATACAACCCCCGAGATATATACACCAAGACCTTACTAGTCTAAGTGAACCTATATTCATTGACCCAATAAATTGATCAACGGACCAAGTTACCCTAGGGATAACAGCGCAATCCTATTACAGAGTCCATATCGACAATAGGGTTTACGACCTCGATGTTGGATCAAGACATCCTAGTGGTGCAGCCGCTACTAAAGGTTCGTTTGTTCAACGATTAAAGTCTTACGTGATCTGAGTTCAGACCGGAGTAATCCAGGTCGGTTTCTATCTATTAAATATTTCTCCCAGTACGAAAGGACAAGAGAAATAGGGCCCACTTTTCATAAGCGCCCTCACAAACCTAATGACTTCCATCTTAATTTTATAATTTCCTACCCGCCCTAAACCAGGGCTTGTTGAGGTGGCAGAGCCCGGTAATTGCATAAAACTTAAAACTTTATCACCAGAGGTTCAACTCCTCTCCTTAACAACTTGTTCATAATTAATTTACTCCTACTTATCATCCCAGCCCTTATCGCTATAGCATTTCTTACACTTACAGAACGAAAAATCCTGGGCTATATACAATTCCGTAAAGGCCCTAACATTGTTGGCCCCTACGGAGTTCTTCAACCTATTGCAGACGCAATAAAACTCTTCACAAAAGAACCACTACTTCCCACAGCATCCACTACAGTTCTGTACGTAATTGCTCCAACCTTAGCACTCTCCATTGCCCTCCTCCTATGAACCCCCCTACCTATACCTCTCCCCCTAATCAATTTTAATCTAGGCCTCCTATTTATGTTAGCAATCTCAAGCCTAGCTGTATACTCAATTTTATGGTCCGGATGAGCATCCAATTCAAAATACGCACTAATAGGTGCATTACGAGCCGTAGCCCAGACAATTTCATATGAAGTTACACTAGCTATTATCCTCCTCTCCGTTCTACTAATAAGTGGCTCATTCAATTTACACTCACTTATTACAACGCAAGAACACTTATGACTCCTCCTTCCATCATGACCTCTCGCTATAATATGATTTATTTCAACATTAGCCGAAACCAACCGAGCCCCCTTCGATCTAACAGAGGGCGAGTCAGAACTAGTTTCAGGATTCAACATCGAATACGCCGCAGGCTCATTTGCCCTATTTTTTATAGCAGAATACATAAACATCATCATAATAAACGCCTTAACCACCACCATCTTTTTAGCAACACCCCATACACCACTTGCCCCAGAATTATATACAGCAAACTTTATAACCAAAACACTTCTACTAACCACACTATTCTTATGAATTCGAACAGCATACCCCCGATTCCGTTATGACCAACTTATACACCTCCTGTGAAAAAAATTCTTACCTCTCACGTTAGCACTATGTATATGATATATCTCAATACCAATTTTTACATCTGCCGTACCTCCCCAAACATAGAAATATGTCTGACAAAAGAGTTACTTTGATAGAGTAAATCATAGAGGTTCAAACCCTCTTATTTCTAGAACTATAGGAGTTGAACCCATACCTGAGAACTCAAAACTCTCCGTGCTACCTATTACACCATATTCTAAGTAAGGTCAGCTAAACAAGCTATCGGGCCCATACCCCGAAAATGTTGGTTTCAATCCTTCCCGTACTAATATCAACCCTCTAGCCCAACTCATTATTTTTTTCACAATTTTAACAGGAACTATAATTACAATCCTAAGCTCACACTGATTCCTCATCTGAGTAGGACTAGAACTAAATATACTAGCCATTGTACCAGTACTAGCTAAAACTACAAATCCCCGCTCTACAGAAGCAGCTACAAAATATTTCCTAGTTCAAGCAACCGCATCTATGCTCCTCCTAATAATAATTTTCATAAATAATTTATTCTCCGGACAGTGAACTATTAATCCTCCCGCAATCCAATTCTTAGCCACAATAATATTAATTGCCTTGACAATAAAACTAGGCATGGCCCCTCTTCACTTCTGACTTCCAGAAGTAACCCAAGGCATTCCCCTTATCCCCGCTATAATTATTCTCACATGACAAAAACTAGCTCCCATTTCAATCATATTCCAAATCTTTCCATCCATTAATATAAATATCTTAATAGCAATTTCCATGATATCAATTATAATTGGCAGCTGAGGCGGACTAAATCAAACACAATTACGCAAAATTATAGCCTACTCATCAATTACCCACATAGGGTGGATAATAGCAGTCCTACATTATAATCCTAACATTACTATTCTTAGCCTACTTGTCTACCTATTCCTAACAATCACTATCTTTATAACCTTTTATCTAAATTCAAATACAACAACCCTATCTATATCCCACACCTGAAATAAATTCACATGAACTATACCTGTTATTCCACTAATAATATTATCCCTAGGAGGCCTACCCCCGCTCACAGGCTTCTCCCCCAAATGAGTTATTATACAAGAGTTTACAAACAATAATAACCTTATCATCCCTCTCACCATAGCCATACTTACACTAGTGAACTTATATTTTTATTTACGCCTAACATACTCTATCTCAGTAACAATATTTCCCACATCCAACAACGCAAAAATTAACTGACAACTAAAATGTACAAAATCAACCCCCCTCCTCATTCCACTTATAATCTCCTCCACCCTCCTTCTACCTTTAACACCACTAATATTAATAACCTAGAAATTTAGGTTAACAAGACCAAGAGCCTTCAAAGCCCTCAGTAAGTATAATTTACTTAATTTCTGCTACGCCCTAAGGACTGCAAAACTCTATATTACATCTACTGAACGCAAATCAGTTGCTTTTATTAAGCTAAGCCCTTCCTAGACTGATGGGACTCTAACCCACAAAAATTTAGTTAACAGCTAAATAACCTAATCAACTGGCTTCAATCTACTTCTCCCGCCGTTGGGGGAAAAAAGGCGGGAGAAGCCCCGGCAGAATTGAAGCTGCTTCTCTGAATTTGCAATTCAATGTGATATATCACCTCAGGGCTGGTAAAAAGAGGACTTACCTCTGTCTTTAGATTTACAGTCTAATGCTTACTCAGCCATTTTACCTTCCTCCTACCTATGTTCATAAATCGCTGACTATTTTCAACCAATCATAAAGACATCGGAACACTCTATCTTCTATTTGGAGCCTGAGCAGGGGCAGTCGGAACTGCCCTAAGCCTCCTAATTCGAGCCGAGTTAGGCCAGCCTGGGAGTTTAATAGAAGATGATCACGTCTACAACGTTATCGTTACCTCTCATGCATTTATTATAATCTTTTTTATAGTTATACCAATTATAATTGGGGGCTTTGGAAACTGACTTGTGCCCCTTATAATTGGTGCACCGGATATAGCATTTCCCCGAATAAATAATATAAGCTTCTGACTCCTCCCTCCATCACTCCTCCTATTACTTGCGTCTTCAACTCTAGAGGCCGGCGCAGGGACTGGCTGAACAGTATATCCACCCCTAGCCGGAAATATGTCCCATCCAGGAGCCTCAGTAGACTTAACTATCTTCTCGCTGCACCTGGCAGGTGTATCCTCTATCCTGGGGGCTATTAATTTCATTACTACAATTATTAATATAAAACCCCCAGCCATAACCCAGTACCAAACCCCTCTTTTTGTATGATCAGTTCTTATCACAGCAGTCCTTCTCCTCCTATCTCTCCCTGTCCTAGCTGCTGGAATCACTATACTACTAACAGACCGCAATCTTAACACCACCTTCTTCGACCCGGCCGGTGGGGGCGACCCAATCTTATATCAACACCTGTTTTGATTCTTTGGCCATCCTGAAGTGTATATTCTTATTTTACCCGGCTTCGGAATAATCTCTCACATCGTAACATACTACTCCAACAAAAAAGAACCATTTGGATATATAGGAATAGTATGAGCTATAATATCCATCGGTTTCTTAGGATTTATTGTATGAGCACATCACATATTTACAGTAGGAATAGATGTAGATACCCGCGCATATTTTACATCAGCCACTATAATTATTGCCATCCCCACTGGAGTAAAAGTCTTCAGCTGACTGGCCACACTACATGGCGGCAACATTAAATGATCTCCTGCAATACTATGAGCCCTAGGCTTCATTTTCCTTTTTACTGTAGGTGGACTAACCGGGATTGTACTAGCCAACTCATCACTAGATATTGTTTTACACGACACATACTATGTAGTAGCCCACTTTCACTATGTATTATCCATAGGGGCAGTGTTTGCTATCATAGGAGGTTTTATTCACTGATTCCCACTATTCTCTGGCTATACCCTCGACCAAACTTACGCTAAAATTCACTTCAGTATTATATTTGTAGGTGTAAACATAACCTTCTTTCCCCAACACTTTCTTGGTCTATCCGGCATACCTCGACGTTACTCTGATTACCCTGATGCCTACACAACATGAAATATCGTATCATCCGTAGGTTCATTTATCTCACTAACAGCAGTTATCCTAATAATTTTTATAATCTGAGAGGCTTTCTCCTCAAAACGGAAAGTCATAATTGTTGAACAACTATCTTCCAACCTCGAGTGACTTTACGGCTGCCCTCCTCCCTATCACACATTTGAGGAAGCCACTTATGTAAAAATTCTCAACGAAAAAGGAAGGATTTGAACCCCCAAAAATTGGTTTCAAGCCAACTCCATAGACCCTATGACTTTTTCAATAAGATATTAGTAAAATAATTACATAACTTTGTCAAAGTTAAGTTATAGACTAATCCCTATATATCTTACATGGCCCACCCAGCCCAACTAGGCCTACAAAATGCAGCATCCCCTATTATAGAAGAACTTATTGCCTTCCATGACCATGCCCTGATAATTATTTTTCTTATTAGCTCTCTAGTTCTGTATATCATCTCCTTAATACTTACCACAAAACTAACACATACCAGCACAATAAATGCCCAAGAAATTGAAATTATCTGAACCATTCTACCTGCCATTATCCTTATTATAATTGCCCTCCCATCCTTACGCATCCTGTACATAACAGACGAATTTAATAAACCATACTTAACCCTTAAAGCTATTGGTCACCAGTGGTACTGAAGCTATGAATATTCAGACTACGAAGACCTAGCCTTTGATTCCTATATTATGCCCACATATTTTCTTGAGCCTGGCGAATTCCGACTTCTTGAGGTAGATAACCGCACCACTCTGCCAATAGAAGCAGATATCCGCATACTAATTTCATCACAAGACGTACTACACTCATGAGCTGTCCCATCACTAGGCGTTAAAGCAGATGCAATCCCTGGGCGCTTAAATCAAGCTATAGTAGCCTCAATACGACCAGGCCTTTTCTACGGACAGTGCTCAGAAATTTGTGGGTCAAATCATAGCTTTATACCTATCGTTCTAGAATTTATTTACTTCCAAGACTTTGAAGTCTGAGCCTCCTACCTGTACATTGTATCGCTGTAAAGCTAGTAAGCATTAACCTTTTAAGTTAAAGACTGGGAATATTAATCCCTACAGCGAATTCCCCAACTAGATATCTCACCATGACCATTGGTAATTATATCAATAGTTATGGCCCTATTTTACACTATTCAATTAAAAGTATTAAATTTCACCTTCTACACCCCTCCAGTATCAAAATTAACTAAAATACAAAAACATAATGAAACCTGAGAACTAAAATGAACCAAAATCTATTTGCCTCATTCAATATTCCAACAATTCTAGGAATCCCCCTAATCACATTAATTATTTTATTTCCTACCCTACTAATAACACCTCCCAATAAATTAATCAGCAACCGAATCTCTCTACTTCAACAATGATTAATTCAACTTACACTAAAACAACTAATACTAAATCACAGCACTAAGGGACGAACTTGATCCCTCATACTTCTAACCCTAATCACTTTTATTGCTCTTAACAACCTCCTTGGACTCACACCTTACGCATTTACACCAACCACCCAGCTATCTATGAATATCGGAATAGCAATCCCCCTATGAGCGGCCACAGTACTTATAGGGTTTCGATTCAAAACAAAAGCATCTTTAGCCCACTTCTTACCCCAAGGAACCCCTATTCCTCTTATCCCCATACTAGTAATTATTGAAACAATTAGCCTCTTCATTCAACCAATGGCACTAGCTGTGCGTTTAACAGCTAATATTACAGCAGGACATCTCCTAATGCACCTACTTGGAGACACCGCACTAACTCTAGCATCTATTTATTTCTCCTCATCTATAATTACTATTATTGTAATTATTCTTCTAATTACCCTGGAATTAGGTGTAGCCTTAATTCAAGCCTACGTCTTTACACTTCTAGTAAGCCTTTACCTACATGATAACTCTTAATGACCCACCAAGCCCATGCCTACCACATAGTTAACCCAAGCCCCTGACCATTAACAGGAGCTCTGTCCGCCTTCCTACTTACCTCAGGCTTAATTATATGATTCCACTTTTATCACAGCCTTCTCCTCATAGCAGGCTTACTGGCCAGCGCAATAACTATATTTCAATGGTGACGGGATGTCGTCCGAGAAGGAACATACCAAGGACATCACACCACCCCCGTCCAAAAGGGCCTTCGATATGGAATAGTCCTATTTATTATTTCAGAGATTTTTTTCTTTGCCGGCTTCTTCTGAGCATTCTACCACTCTAGCTTAGCCCCAACCCCACAAACAGGAGGACACTGGCCTCCAACAGGCATCTTTCCTCTTAACCCTATAGAAGTCCCCCTACTAAATACAGCAGTTCTACTTGCATCAGGAGTAACAATTACCTGAGCTCACCATAGCCTAATAGAAGCCGACCAAGAAGAGTCAGCCCAAGCACTATTTATAACTATTGCATTGGGTATCTACTTTACCTACCTGCAAATATCAGAATATTCAGAAGCCCCCTTCACCATCTCAGATGGAATTTATGGCTCCACATTCTTTATAGCAACAGGCTTTCACGGCCTACACGTCATCATCGGGACCACATTCCTCATTACATGCTACCTTCGCTTGCAAATAGACCATTTTACATCCAACCACCATTTCGGCTTTGAAGCCGCCGCATGATATTGGCACTTCGTAGATGTAGTATGACTATTCCTCTATATTTCTATTTATTGATGAGGATCTTACTCTCTTAGTATAAGCAGTGCAACCGACTTCCAATCAGTAGGCCTCAGTTAAACCTGAGAGAGAGTAATAAATATAACACTAGCCCTAATTACAAATATTACTCTAGCCCTTTTACTAATTACTATTACATTTTGAATCCCACAGCCTAATGCCTACATAGAAAAACATAACCCCTACGAATGTGGATTTGACCCCACAACCTCTGCTCATCTACCTTTTTCCATAAAATTTTTCCTAGTAGCCATCACATTTCTCCTATTCGACCTAGAAATTGCCCTCCTCCTCCCCCTTCCATGGGCAACCCAAACAAATAAATTAATACTAACAACTAATATAATTCTTGCCTTAATTATTATTTTAGTAGCAGGGTTGGCCTACGAATGATCTCAAAAAGGATTAGATTGAGTTGAATTGATAAATAGTTTAATCAAAAACAAATGATTTCGACTCATTAGATTATGGTAAATCATATTTATCAAGTGCCCTTTATTTATATCAACACAATATTAGCATACTCCATATCCCTACTGGGACTACTAATCTATCGATCCCACCTAATATCATCCTTACTATGTCTAGAAGGCATAATATTATCACTATTTATTTTAATTACACTTACTACCCTAAATATACATATAACATTAATATTTATAATACCAATTATTCTTCTAGTTTTCGCCGCATGTGAAGCTGCAGTCGGCCTAGCCCTGCTAATTCTAATCTCTAATTTATATGGCTTAGACTATGTACAAAACCTAAACCTACTCCAATGCTAAAAATTATTTTACCAACAATTATATTACTTCCAACAGTATGACTATCAAATAATCGTACAATATGAATTAATACAATAGCCTGAAGTCTACTAATCAGTGCCCTAGCCCTTGTACCTCTATATTTACCAAACATATTATGTTACCTATCACTAACCTTCTTCTCAGACCCATTAACATCACCACTCCTTGCCTTAACAGCCTGGCTTTTACCCCTAATAATTCTAGCAACTCAACAACACCTCTACAACAACCCCCTACCACGAAAAAAGCTTTATATATCAATACTAATTCTCCTACAAATTTCTCTAATCATAACATTTACAGCCACAGAACTTATCCTCTTCTATATTCTGTTCGAGACCACCTTAATCCCCACCTTAATTATCATCACCCGCTGAGGTTACCAACCAGAACGCCTTAATGCAGGCTCATATTTTCTATTTTATACACTAGCTGGATCCCTTCCACTGCTTATTACACTCTTGTATTACTTAGCTAACCTAGGATCATTAAATCTTCTAATAATACTATTTACCACTAAAGAAATATTACTCTCCTGAACCAACTCTATTACGTGACTGGGATGTATACTAGCCTTCATAGTCAAAATACCCCTTTATGGCCTTCACCTATGATTACCCAAAGCACATGTTGAAGCTCCCATTGCAGGCTCAATAGTTCTAGCAGCAATCCTACTAAAACTAGGAAGCTACGGCATAATACGAATTACTCCTATACTTAATCCCCTGACAGAGAAAATAAGCTATCCTTTCATTATCTTATCCCTATGGGGGATAGTAATAACAAGCTCCATCTGCCTACGACAAGCCGACCTAAAATCTCTCATCGCCTACTCCTCCGTTAGCCATATAGCACTAGTCATTCTATCCATCCTTATCCAAACCCCTTGAAGCTTTACCGGCGCTATTATCCTTATAATCGCCCATGGACTCACCTCATCCCTACTATTCTGCCTGGCAAATTCAAACTATGAACGAATTCATAGCCGAACCATAATATTTACCCGAGGCCTACAAACACTATTTCCTCTCCTCGCCCTCTGATGACTTATAGCTAACCTCACCAACCTTGCCCTACCCCCAACCATTAATCTAATGGGGGAACTATTTACAATTGTAGCCTCTTTCTCCTGATCTAATTTTACTATTATATTCACAGGACTTAATATACTAATTACAGCTCTATACTCCCTCCATATGTTCACATCAACGCAACGAGGACCATTAACATATAGCACTAGTAATTTTAAGCCCTTATTTACACGTGAAAATACTTTAATACTAATACACTTGGGACCAATCATCCTCCTTACCCTGAACCCTAAAGTAATTATAGGACTAACCCCCTGTAGCTATAGTTTAATTAAAACATTAGATTGTGAATCTAATATTAGAAGTCAATAACTTCTTATCTACCGAGAAAGTATGCAAGAACTGCTAACTCATGCCTCCACGCTTAATAGCCTGGCTTTCTCAACTTTTAAAGGATAGAAGTTATCCATTGGTCTTAGGAACCAAAAATATTGGTGCAACTCCAAATAAAAGTATAATGTTATCCTCCATAGCCCTAATAACACTAATTCCCCTACTAGTACCTATTATAATTACCCTTATTAATCCTCGCAACAATCCCTTATATCCACACTACGTAAAACTGGCCATTGTATACTCCCTCTCTATCAGCCTACTAGCCACAACTGTATTCATTTTTACAGGCCAAGAATTTATAATTTCAAACTGACACTGAACAACTATTCAAACTATTGAATTAATTCTAAGCTTCAAAATAGACTTTTTCTCCATAGTATTTACCCCTGTGGCACTACTTGTCACATGATCAATCGTTGAATTCTCAATATGGTATATATACTCTGACCCAAATATTAACCAATTTCTCAAGTACCTACTTATTTTTCTTATTACTATAATTATCCTTATTACTGCTAATAATCTATTCCAACTTTTCATTGGATGGGAAGGAATAGGCATTATATCTTTCCTGCTAATTGGCTGATGGCACGGTCGAACAGATGCTAACACAGCTGCATTACAAGCAATCCTGTATAATCGCATTGGTGATATCGGGTTTATCCTGGCAATAGCATGATTTTTTCTATACGCCAACTCATGAGATTTTCAACAAATATTTATTATTAATTCTACCCCAAGTTCTCTTCCCCTAATTAGCCTCCTTCTTGCCGCCACCGGAAAGTCAGCTCAATTTGGCCTCCACCCATGACTCCCCTCCGCCATAGAAGGCCCTACCCCAGTCTCAGCACTACTCCACTCCAGTACCATAGTAGTTGCGGGGATCTTCCTAATTATTCGATTCCACCCCCTATTCGAAAATAATTTACCCATACAGACACTTATATTAACTCTCGGGGCTATCACTACCCTATTCACAGCCATCTGTGCTCTAACACAAAATGATATGAAAAAAATTATTGCCTTCTCAACCTCAAGCCAACTGGGCCTTATAATAGTAACAGTTGGTCTTAACCAACCATTTCTAGCCTTTCTTCACATCTGCACCCATGCCTTCTTTAAGGCCATACTATTCCTATCAGCAGGATCTATCATCCATAGCCTTAATAACGAACAAGATATCCGAAAAATAGGAGGTCTATTTTATACCCTACCATTTACTGCTTCCTCCCTTATTATTGGCAACCTAGCACTTATAGGCACACCATTCTTAACAGGCTTCTACTCAAAAGATCTAATTATTGAGACTGCCAATATATCATATACCAACGCCTGAGCCCTTACAACCACCCTAGTAGCCACCTCCCTTACGGCTGCATACAGCATTCGTATAATCTTCTTTACCCTTACAAATTACCCCCGATCTATTAGCCTAGTATTAATTAACGAAAATAATCCCCTACTAATAAATCCAATTAACCGCCTAGCAATCGGAAGCATCTTCGCTGGATTCCTTATCTCCAACTGCATCCCTCCTATCTACCACCCCCAAACAACCATACCCCTTTACCTCAAACTAGCAGCCCTAGGAGTTACTATCCTAGGCCTTCTACTAGCTATAGAACTCAGCCTTATAACCAATAATATAAAACTAAAAACCCCAGTAAAAACCTACTACTTTTCCAATATACTAGGATTTTACTCCACTACCACACACCGCCTAAGCCCTCACTCAGGCCTAACTTCAAGCCAAAACCTTATATCCATACTACTAGATTTACTCTGACTAGAAAAAACAATACCAAAAATAACATCAATAACCCAAATTTCAATTTCCACCTCAACCTCAGCCCAAAAAGGCCTAATCAAACTCTACTTCCTATCGTTCTTTATTCCACCTACTCTTATACTACTCTTAGCCATCTAACCTCCACCTCGAGTTAACTCAATAGCAATATGCATACCTGTAAATAATGCCCAGCAAGTAACTAAAACAACCCAAACCCCGTAATTATATAAAGCAGCTGCACCAGTAGGATCCTCACGAATTAACCCAGGCCCTTCACCCTCATAAATTATTCAACTGGCCACAGTCTTATAATTTACAGTAACAGTCACACCCTCAACCGTCTTAATGGGATCCCCACCCAGCAAAAATACCATAGTAAACTCCATAACTAAACCTATTAATATAGTTCCCAAAATATCCATGCTTGATAACCATGACTCAGGATGCTCATCAATTGCCATTGCTGCAGTATAACCAAAAACAACTATTATCCCACCCAAATAAATTAAAAAAACTATTAGTCCTATATAAGATCCCCCTAAATATAATGTAACCGCACAACCTACAGCACCACTAAAAACTAACACCAAACCACCATAAATAGGCGAAGGCTTAGAGGAAAATCCCATAAACCCTAACACTAGTATAATACTTAATGAAAATAAAGCATATGTCATTATTCCCACATGGATTTAACCATGACTAATGATATGAAAAACCATTGTTGTGTTTCAACTATAAGAATTCTAATGACCATTACCCGTAAAACACACCCTCTAGCAAAAATTATTAACAACTCATTTATTGACCTACCCACACCATCCAACATCTCATCCTGATGAAACTTCGGCTCACTTCTAGGTATCTGCCTTATTACCCAAATTGCCACCGGCCTATTTCTAGCCATACATTACACGCCGGACACCTCCTCTGCCTTCTCCTCAGTAGCCCATATTACACGAGATGTAAACTACGGCTGAATTATCCGTTATCTACATGCTAACGGCGCCTCCATATTTTTCATCTGCCTGTTTCTTCATATTGGACGAGGCCTGTACTACGGATCATTTCTCTTTCTGAAGACCTGAAATGTCGGTATTATCCTACTACTGGCATCTATAGCCACAGCATTTATGGGCTACGTACTTCCATGGGGCCAAATATCCTTCTGAGGCGCCACAGTAATTACAAACCTTCTATCAGCTATTCCCTACATTGGATCAGACCTCGTACAGTGAATTTGAGGAGGCTTCTCCGTAGACAAAGCCACACTTACACGATTCTTTACTTTCCACTTTATTTTACCCTTTATTATCGCAGCCTTGGCTGCTATCCACCTTTTATTTCTGCATGACACAGGCTCCAATAATCCATCAGGATTAGTATCCAACTCTGACAAAATTGTATTTCACCCCTACTACACAATTAAAGATATTTTAGGGCTAATCTTTCTCCTTCTCCTCCTAATAAGTCTAACTCTATTTGCTCCTGACCTTCTAACCGACCCAGACAACTACACCCTAGCAAATCCCCTTAACACTCCTCCCCACATTAAACCAGAATGATACTTCCTATTTGCATACGCCATTCTACGATCCATCCCCAATAAACTAGGAGGTGTTCTAGCCCTTATTCTCTCCATCCTAATTCTAGCAATTATCCCAATAATCCACCTATCTAAACAACAAAGTATAATATTCCGACCAATTAGTCAAAGCCTGTTCTGAACCCTAGTAGCCATTCTACTTACACTCACATGAATTGGAGGCCAACCAGTAGAATACCCCTTCGTAACTATTGGTCAAATAGCATCCATTATATATTTTCTCACTATTATTACCCTTATTCCTCTATCCTCCTTAATTGAAAATAAACTACTCAAATGGTAGCGTCCTTGTAGTATAAGCCAATACCTCGGTCTTGTAAACCGGATAATGGAGAATCTTACTCCCCAGGACACTTCAGGGAGAGAACATCCTGTTCTACAATCAACACCCAAAGCTGAAATTCTAACTTAAATTACTCCCTGCGCTTTATTTTCTTTGAGTGCACAACTTTTAAGTACCATGCAAGTACTTACATTTACAATATTATTTCCTCCTTCATTATGTATATAGTACATTAATGCTTTACCCCATGTCTAATATATAGTACTATACATGCTTAATCATACATAGCACATACCTCACAAACCTCCCCTACCCATGATTACAAAACATGCTTATAAGCACGGATTTAACATCCTTAACAGGACCAAACACACAACTACCTTAGTTCCCCGTAAATTATCGCCCCCATGGATATCATTTGCCTTACCTTTGCTTAATTGTACATACGCGCATCTCGTCTATGGTTCATCCCATTCTAGTTAACCTCTTCAACATGGATATTCTCCTATACAATTGGTCTCTTAGTTCAACATCCTCCGTGAAACCATCATACCATCCACAACCCCTACTAACCCTCGCCGGAAGCCCACGCCATGAAGAGTAACTATCCTCAAGCTGTAAACGGCATCTGGTTCCTACCTCAGGTACATATCATGTAACTCGCCCATACGTTCCTCTTAAATGAGACATTTGTGATGGATCACAGTGCTGCCACCCTCTTAGCCGGTCTACGGGAGCTCGCTCCGCTATGGCCTACTGAGTAGGGATGTACTCATCACCATTGCCTAGCCGGGAGTGGAATCCCTCTGGCTGAATCCCGCCGATATCCCATTAAGGTGGAGCATGGCAGTGTTTGTCCCCTATTTAATGGTGTCATTGTAGCACGAATAGTTTGGCCCCCATCCCACCCATAAGGTGTTATTCAGTCAATGGTCACAGGACATAAGAGAAAAATTTTTATTATTATTTACATTTAAAATAAATTTATGCAAATTTAAACCCAAAATGCAACCCGCTAACCCACACTTTCTGAGGTGACCACCGTAAAGAGAAATCCGCCTACTAACATTTTTTTTATCACTTGAGAAATTGCCCAGCAACAAATATTTACAATTAATATTTCACTGCACCCTTCCACCAATATTTACTTGTAATTTCTTCCCACACACCCAGGGCCATACCCCTCAGAAAGCATATTAGTACTAATACTACAGTAAAAAGAATTAATTTATCCAACCTCCCACCTTAATACATCCCGCCCCAACAATCATAAA